TAAGAAAAGATTATCTTGTTTTCTATTGAAGAAACCAGTGGGAACCCGAGTATGAAAAGACTAAAGTAAAGCACTGAGGCCACTTGTCCGAGTAACACGTATGGGTACTCTACGGGTTGTCTACCTATCCACGTTAGTATAAGAAAGGTGGAGACAAGTAGTCAGAAGGCTGCCTGCGATAACGGTCGGAAAGAGTTAGACTCTTTCTTTGAGGTGTTTAGGAGAGGCATCAAGAATAGAACTAGTATGGCTGCTACTAGGGCGATCACTCCACCTAACTTGTTGGGGATAGATCGTAGAATAGCGTAGGCAAACAAAAAGTATCATTCTGGCTGAATATGTGGAGGAGTTACCAGTGGGTTTGCAGGTATAAAATTTTCTGGGTCTTTTAAGGCGCCGGGGAATAATAGAGCTAATCTAAATAGCGCGGCTATCAAAAGAACGAACCCTACTGTATCCTTCGTCGTGTAGTAGATATGGAAGGGAGCCTTGTCGTAATTGCTTTTAAGCCCAACAGGATTGTTGGCCCCTCTGTTGTGGAGGAACACTAGGTGGATAATTGCTAAGGCAGCTATTATAAAGGGAAAAAGAAAATGAAAGGCGAAAAATCGGGTTAGGGTGGCTTTGTCGACGGAGAATCCTCCCCATAATCATTGAACTATAACCGTTCCTATGTAGGGGATCGCAGACACCAAGTTTGTAATTACTGTTGCAGCTCAAAAGGACATTTGTCCCCAGACTAAAACATATCCCATAAAGGCGGTCAGGATGGTAACCAAAAATAGGACTACCCCAACTTTTCAGGTCTCAATCTTTTTATAAGACCCGTAATATAGTCCCCGCCCTATGTGACAGTACATGCAGATAAAAAAGAGAGAAGCGCCTTTGGCGTGCACTTTTCGTAAAAGCCATCCGTATTTTACGTCTCGGCAAATGTGTCTGACGGACGAAAATGCTAGGGTAATATCGGCTGTGTAGTGCATTGCTAGGAATATTCCAGTTAATATTTGAACAATTAAACATAGCCCTAGCAGCGAGCCGAAGTTTCACCAAATGGAAAGATTGGAGGGAAGAGGGAGGTCAACGAATGTGCTTTTCAGAATTCGGAAAATTGGATGTTCCTTTCGTAATGGAGCTGCCATAACTTTATCTTTATATATAATAAATGGTAGTATATTTGACACTTATAGTTATGCTTTTTGGAAGGACTTTAGTTTTTTATAGTCTCTCTCCATACTATTCAGCCCTAGGGTTAGTGGTTGTCTCCGTCTCTGGGTGCTTGGTCTTATCTTTTTTGGGTAGGTCATTTGTAGCCATTGTTTTGCTGCTTGTGTACATGGGGGGAATGTTAGTTGTGTTTGCCTACTCTAGCGCTATATCTGCTGAGCGATTTCCTTCAGTAAAAAACTTAGGGGAGGTTGTTGGCTTGTCTTTTCTCTTTTCTTCTTGAGTTTTTATATCTTTTGATAATTTTCAAGACCTAAGAAACACTTTTCATTGTTTTATTGGAGGGGAGAGATTAGTTGGAAGAAGTACCTTTTATAATAGAGGGGGTGTCCTGGTTGTCTTAGGTGTGTTTGTGTTGCTTATAGCCTTAGTTGGAGCTTTAGTAATTTCTCGAGGAATCGAAAGAACAATAATCCGCGCTATTTGGTTATGATAAGATTAAAAAAGAGATAGCTACTATTAGTATTACGGAGGTCATAGAAGAGAGTATGTAACGCTTAATCAGCCCTATTTGCCCTGCCTGGGTAATCTTGGAGAAGGTGGTTGAGGCCTGTGCTATTCCTTGGGGGCCTATTTCTTCTTGCCATCCTCGGTCTAGCGTTCGAGAAGAGATAAAAAGGGAGGAGATAAAAGAGAACAGAGTAGTTATTGAGTGGACGATGTCTACAAAAAACCACTGTAATGTTGTGGCTGAATGGGTGCTCCTTTCTATATAATTAGAGGCGAAGAATATTAACGAGACAAAGAGGGCAGCTACGCCTATAATGGTAACTATAAGCGGCATACTCTTTGTGACTGAGGTAACAGTAAATGAGGGGGGAGCAAAAACAAATTTTGAGAAGAATCAACCACTTGTTATTGTTCCTATGGCTAGTCGTAATAGGGCGTTTTTGAGGTTGGATTTCTCTTCCCCTATAGGAGAAAGAGGAGCTATGGCGGGTCTTAGGGAGAAGCAGAAAAATATAATTCGAAATCTGTATACTGCGGTAAGCATTGTGGCCACTAGTCTTAAAACAACCCCTAGAAGATTTAAAACCCTAGCTCCTGTAGCCTCTAGAATTAAGTCCTTGGAATAAAATCCTGCTAAAAAGGGGGTGCCCATTAAGGCAAGCCTGCCTAGAATCAAACAGGCAGATGTTACAGGTAAAAGCTTTCTAAGTCCTCCCATCTTCCGAAGGTCTTGTTCATCGCTTAGTCTATGGATTACCCTCCCAGAGCAGAGGAATAACATGGCCTTAAAGAAGGCATGGGTACAAATGTGAAAAAATGCCAGAACAGGTTGCCCAATTCCTATTGCAGTAACCATCAGTCCTAGTTGTCTTGTGGTGGAGTATGCTATAATCTTCTTTATATCGTGTTGGGCAATAGCGGTTGAAGCCGCAAACAGTGCTGTTGTTCCTCCTAAAATCAAAACTAGTGATTGGGCATGAGGGGAAAGGTAAAATAAGTCTCTGGTACGGACTAAAATGAATACTCCGGCAACTACCATGGTAGAACTGTGTAGCAGGGCAGAAACTGGAGTAGGGCCTTCCATAGCGGCTGGTAATCATGGGTGTAAGCCGAACTGGGCAGACTTTCCAGCTGCAGCTAGAACAAGCCCGAACAGCAAAAATGGTAAGAGGGGGGTTAGGTCTTTATTAGAAGAGAGTATTTCTGTTAAGTTTCATGAGTTAAACCTAAGGGCAGAGAGGGCCATGAATGTTATAAGCCCAATATCTCCTATTCGGTTGTAAATAACGGCCTCTAGTGCTGAGCTTCTGGCATCGTTTCGGGTAGTTCATCATCTTATAAGTAAAAAAGAGAGAAAGCCGACCCCTTCTCAACCTAAAAATATTAAGAATAGGCTTTTTGAACAGGTTAAAATCAACATTTTTAATAAAAAAATAGTTAATAACCGGAAGAAAGCGTTTCTTTTAGGGTCTTCTGCCATGTAATAGAATGAGAACTCCATGATCGATCATGTAACTATTAGGGCTACTGAGAGAAAAACTAGAAAGTATTGATCATAGATGAAGTTAAGTGAAATTTTTAGGGGCGTGTTTCTTAGTCACAAGGAGAGAGTAATTTTTATCTCCCTGAACCCCGCTTTTATAGTGACTAATAGGGAGAGTACGGATAAAAAAGCCAGTGTCTTTAAAACGGCCATTGCAAATGGCCCTCTTTTGTACTTTATAGTTTCTTCCCCGTCTTTATTAATACTTAAGCAGGGTGCAGTGGTCTTTATGAGGGACAAACTTACGTTTCTCTTAGAGAGGTAAGACTTAGAAAAGAAAAAAATTCTTCCCAGAAGGATCGTAAGTATTCCTAGGTTTAATGAAGAAATTATAAGTGACGGAGCTATAACCATCGAAAACTCAACGGAGTCGAACCGCAGGTCTTTGGGCTTAGCAGGACCAAGACAAACCTATAGATTTCGGATTTAAGGCCAGGGTTTAACTGGCGTCTTCAGTGCCACAGGCTGATGCTTTTCTTAAACTACTTTAATCAGGTAATTAATGCTGAGAGAGGGTTTATCATTATAAGTACTAAGGGTAGAATATGAAGTGCGGCCAGCAAATGCTCCCGTGAGAAGGAGGAAGAAACTTTTACAATCCTTGCAGAAGGTGTCCCTTGTTGTGAGAGTTGAAATATCATGAGGGAGTAGATAGCTCCAAACACTGTGGCGAACCCTACTATGGGAAAGAGTCAGACGGACCATGAAATAAGCGAGGACAGTATAAGTATTTCTCCTATAAGGTTGGGGGAGGGGGGTAATCCTAATTTGGCAGCACACATTAGAAGTCACCAGAGCGTTCTTAGAGGAAGAAGAAGCTTTAAGCCTCGTGTTATAGCAAGTGTTCGGGTTCCTCTCCGCTCGTAGACGGTTTTGGCTAGAGAAAACAGGGCAGATGATACCAATCCGTGGGCTATCATCAGCATAAGGGCTCCTTTCATTCCTCAGCTTGTCTCTGAGAATATAGCAGCTGCGACTATTCTCATATGCCCGACCGAAGAATAAGCTATTAGAGCCTTGAGGTCTGTCTGTCGGACGCATATAATACTAGTGATCAGGGCTCCCCAGGTACAGAACACTATTAGAGCTAAAGAAAGAGCTTTCATAGATATGGTTGAAAATAGGGACATTAGTCGGATTAGTCCATAGCCTCCTAACTTTAGCAGGATGGCTGCTAGAATCATTGAACCTGCAACTGGGGCTTCAACATGTGCCTTTGGAAGCCATAAGTGGAAGCCATACACAGGCATCTTTATCAAAAAAGCAATTATTGATAGGGCTCATCACATTGTTAATGACTCCACTGATCTGTTTGCTGCTCATAATAGCTCTACTTTTGGTATTGATAGGGAAGAGCTTGATACGTATATGGCTATTAGGCTAATAAGTAATGGAAGAGAGCCGAATAGTGTATAAAACATAAAATATAGTCCCGCTTGAAACCGTTCCATCTGTGCTCCTCACCGTGTTATGAGGATAAGGGTGGGTATCAGGGTAGTTTCGAATGCAATATAGAACAAGATTAGTTCTAGGGATGAAAAGGTAATTATAAGGGCTCCTGTAATTATAATAATCATGGTTATAAAAACACGTTGACCAAGGTCACTTGTTGTTTTTAGATGCCCCTTTCTTGCTATTAGGGCTATTGGAGCCAGCCAGCAGCTAAGAATAATAAGAGGAGTAGAGATAGTATCGGAGGCTAATATAGAAGAGAGTTTGTGCCATGAGGAAGTTCAGTGGTTGTTTAGTAAAACTAGAGATAATAATGACAATAGCGCGCTTTGAAAAATTGTTCTTGCTCATAGCTTGTTTCCAGGGACTAAAAAAGTGGTTGTGGCTATACCTACAGTAAATAGTATAAGGGTAATCATTATTCTAAGTGGGCTTTATTCTGCTCATTCTAGGCCTCCTTTTACTCACTCGAAAATTAGCCCGAGCGCCAAGATAATCATGAATATTAGTGAGATTGGAATTAAGGTGGAGGGGGTAGTTATCAGTCTAGCAGCTGGTAAAGGAAAGAGCAGCGCTATCTCTAGGTCAAATAGCAGAAATAAAATGGCGACAAGAAAGAACCGGAATGAAAATGGCAATCGGGCGGATTTTAGTGGATCAAATCCACACTCGTAGGGGGAGTTCTTTTCTCTGTCTCTGGTACGTTTAGGTAGGGCATGAGCAGCTAACCCAAACACTATGGACACTGCGATAGTTATACTAAACAAGAAAATTATAGTTGTCATTACTTATATATGATGCGGAGAAGTGGCAGATAGGAATGTATGCGGCTTGAAACCGTTTGATAGAGGTTTAATTCCTCTCTTCTCTCTAAGACCCTCATCAGTAAATACATACATAAAGGAATAATCATACTACATCTACAAAGTGTCAGTATCAGGCAGCTGCTTCGAATCCAAAGTGGTGATGGGTTGAGAAATGGCGGCCCGCCAGTCGAAATAGGCATACCATGAGGAAAGTCGTCCCTATGATTACGTGGAGGCCGTGAAATCCTGTAGCGACAAAGAAGGTAGAACCATAAACACTATCGGCAATTGTAAATGGGGCATCAATATATTCTCACGCTTGAAGAGCGGTAAAATACATACCGAGAGCTACCGTTAGGAATAGCGCTTGGATAGCCTCAGTTCGATTCCCTGCTAGAATTCTGTGGTGGGATCATGTTATTGTAACTCCTGAAGAGAGAAGTACGGCTGTTTTTAATAGTGGAACTAGGAAAGGGTTAAGGGGGGTTATTCCTGTGGGGGGTCATGCTACCCCTATTTCAATAGAGGGGGCTAACCTTCTATGGAAGAAGGCTCAAAAGAAGGCAAAAAAAAAGCAAACTTCTGAGGTTATAAATAAGATCATGCCGTACCGTAGTCCTTTTTCTACAATGGCAGTGTGCCTGCCTTGAAAGGTGGCTTCCCGAATTATATCTCGCCATCAGTTAATCATTGTGGTTATTAATAATAAAAATCCTACTAAAAGTAAAGTTAGTCTTTGGGTGTGGAACCATAGGACTAGTCCTGAAGTCATCATTAAGCCACTAATTGCTCCTGTCAAGGGTCATGGGCTTTGGTCTACTAAATGATATGGGTGTTGATGAGCCATAATTTAAATGTTCTGTTGTAAGTAGAAATGAATTAGGGCAGTGAATACGTATGCTTGGATGCAGGCTACACCTATTTCTAGCACAAATAATAAGACAAAGATAATAAGGATTGGAATTCTAACCATCAAACTAGAAGAGAGGAGTCATATAGCTGTTGAGAGAAGAAAAATTAGTAAGTGCCCAGCTGTGAGGTTAGCAGCAAGTCGGAGGCCTAAAGCTATGGGCTGTGCAAATAGGCTTAGAGTCTCTATCCAGACCATTAATGGTATCAGTGCGCTTGGTGTTCCTTGTGGGACCAAGTGACTTAGTCGACTGTTGAATGCAAGGTAGAAACCTAGAATTTTTACTGCCATCCACAGGGGAAAACCTAGTCTGTAGGTTAAGGATATGTGTCTTGTGGCCGTAAAAGCATAGGGAAAAAGGCCTAAAACGTTGACAGATAAAATAAGAACAAACACTCTCGATATCAAGCCTGCTCAAGGGGCAGTTTTAGGTCTGGTTTTCTGGAAGATCATTTCTAAGATGTTTTCTCGAAAACCAAGCCAGACAGACTGAAATCGAGATGGAGCCCATTTCACGGGGTAAATAAATACAAGCCAGGATAGGGCAAATACCATGGAAAACACGTTCATTGGGATAAAAAATAAGGTTTCTGGGAAGAATTGACCAAAAATTCTTGCTGTTATAGTCATTGTCAATTAGTTGTGGTCTTTTTTATGGTTAAGGAAGAGGATTGACTCGCGCTGTTAGGTGGCAAGCTATTTAATAGTAAGGGAATAACTATTAATATGGAAACTCAAATGAGGAAAAAGTTTACGATTCATCAAGTAAATTCTAGTTGTGGCACTCCTTAATAATAGGTATTAGCTAATTTCTTTTAAATTAAGAGTTTAAGGCTTTAAAATAAGCTAATTAAGGGGTGTTATTCTTCTAAGTATTGAGCAACTCAGTTTTCAAAGGTATTAAACGGGACAGACTCTATAACTATTGGCATAAATCTATGATTAGCTCCGCAAATTTCGGAGCATTGCCCATAGAAAAGTCCTGTGCGAGCTGCAAAGAAGGTAGTCTGGTTGAGTCGTCCTGGGACTGCGTCCATCTTTACTCCAAGAGAGGGGACAGCTCAGGAGTGTAATACGTCTGCAGAGGACACCAGAACTCGTATGGGGTTTTGCATGGGGAGGATCAATCGGTTATCCACCTCTAACAAGCGGGGGTTACCGAAAGAGACATCCGAGGTAGGTACCATGTAAGAGTCGAACTCTAGATCTTTGTAGTCTGTGTATTCATATCTTCAGTATCATTGGTGACCGATCGCCTTAATCGTCAAAAAGGGGTCTTTAACCTCGTCCATTAGGTAAAGGAGCTGGAGGGAAGGAAGGGCAATTAGTATTAAGATCAGAGCTGGAATAACTGTTCAAATTGTCTCTAGTTCTTGCCCCTCAAGAAAAAATCGGTTAGTGCTAGAGGATACAAGCAAGGAAACTAGCCCATAAAAAACTAGTATTGTGATGAGGGTAAGTACAATTAGTGCGTAATCGTGGAAGTATGTGAGCTCCTCCATAAGAGGGGAGGATGCATCTTGTAGACCAAACTGTGCTCAAGTTGCCATTAATATTGGAGTAGCCTTAGTCTTGCCACTAAATCTGAAGAGTGTGTGCGTGAAAGTGCTACCATCAGAGAGAGGCCTATGCTTGCTTCGCAAGCGGACAGAGTTAAAAGCAATAAGTTGAATGTTGTTTTCTGGAGCACTCCTGTTTTCTTGTTTCAAATCGCGATTCCAATAAACAAGGAAATAAGGAGTAGTTCAAGGCATAATAGAATGGACAGGAAATGGAGCCGTTTTAAAAGAATCCCCATAAATCCCAGGTAAAACATTGACAAAATAACTATAAGCAGGGCGATTTCAAGAGTTTTGGGGTTGAACCAAAACCTTCTGAGCCGAAATCAGAGGTTCTCCTTAAACTAACTCTTTAATTGATATTTACTTTACAATAATTATGGTAGAGGGCGTTTCATCGAAGGTATGGTGGGAAGGGGGAAAGGAGGTGTACTGTCACTCGAGTGAGGCGTGCGAGAACTCTGGAGTGATTCCCTCCCGCTGAGAGGCGAAGGCTTCTCAGATTAAAAAAAGGAAGAACAACATAGCTACTACCGAGATGGTTGATCCAATTGAGGAAATAGTATTTCAAAGTGTATAAGCGTCTGGGTAGTCTGAGTATCGTCGCGGCATTCCGGCTAGACCTAAAAAGTGTTGAGGAAAAAAGGTTAAGTTGACTCCAACAAACATTATGAAGAAGTGAACCTTTCCTCATAACGGATGTAGGCTATATCCAGAGAAGAGGGGGAACCAGTGAGTAAACCCAGCAAAGATAGCAAATACGGCCCCCATTGAAAGAACGTAGTGAAAGTGAGCCACTACGTAGTAGGTATCATGAAGAACAACGTCAATAGAGGAATTGGCGAGAACAATACCTGTAAGTCCCCCTAACGTGAACAAAAATACGAATCCCAGGGCTCATAATAAGGGAGTCTCTCATTGTAGATTAGACCCCTGGAGTGTTGCCATTCATCTGAAAACCTTGATTCCTGTTGGAACAGCAATTATCATCGTGGCGGCAGTGAAGTATGCTCGTGTATCAACATCCATTCCTACCGTAAACATATGATGGGCTCAGACAAGGAATCCCAAAACTCCTATTGCAATCATGGCATAAACCATTCCTAGGTATCCAAAAGGCTCCCGCTTACCAGAGTAATGAGCTATAACGTGTGAAATCATACCAAATCCAGGCAAGATAAGAATGTACACTTCTGGGTGACCAAAAAACCAGAATAAGTGTTGGAACAGAATTGGATCCCCCCCTCCTGCTGGATCGAAGAAAGTTGTGTTTATTTTACGATCTGTGAGGAGCATTGTAATTGCTCCTGCTAAGACTGGAAGAGAAAGGAGGAGCAAGAACGCGGTAACAAAGACGGATCAGACAAATAAAGGAAGACGGTCAAAAGACATTCCTGGTGTCCGCATGTTAATAATTGTTGTTATAAATTTAATTGAGGCCAAGATAGAAGAGGCACCGGCAAGGTGGAGGGAAAAGATCGCTAAGTCAACAGATCCACCGGCGTGTGCTATTTTACTAGAGAGAGGGGGATAGATAGTTCAGCCAGTTCCTGCTCCTCTCTCTACTCCTGCAGATGCTAAAAGTAATATAAAGGAAGGGGGGATGAGCCAAAAACTCATATTTTTCATCCGAGGAAAGGCCATGTCTGGTGCACCGATCATCAGTGGAATGAGTCAATTTCCAAATCCACCAATCATTATTGGCATTACCATAAAAAAAATCATGACTAGGGCATGTGCGGTAACGACCACTTTGTATATTTGATCGTCTTTTAGTAGAGAACCAGGTTGTGCCAACTCGGCGCGGATAATCACACTCATAGCTGTGCCTACCATTCCAGCTCAAGCTCCAAAAATCAAATAAAGTGTTCCGATGTCCTTGTGGTTAGTAGAAAATAATCATCGTCTTAGTTGCATGTTTTTAATTGAAGTGCTTACGTTCCTCGCATAGACACTCTCTCTCTGGTCCTTTCGTACTAAGAGAGATATTAACGTAGATAGAAACTGACCTGGCTCTCGCCGGTCTGAACTCAGATCACGTAGGACTTTAATGGTCGAACAGACCAACCCTTAAAAGCTTCTGCACCCTTAGGATGTCCCGATCCAACATCGAGGTCGCAAACCTTTTCGTCAATGTGAACTCTTAGAAAAGATAACGCTGTTATCCCTGCGGTAACTTGTTTCTTTGATCACCTTAGTGGATCACTCTTTCATTTTGATTGCAGAACTGTAATTCTCATTATAGTAATATTTTATTAGCGGAGGATCTTCTTACTCCGCGGTTGCCCCAACCAAAGCTTTAGCTGAATAGTTTAAAACTTACTGTTGGATAGGTGTATTAGTTAGCCTCAAGGTAAGTGTGTCAAAATTTCAACTTTTGCTTAAAGCTCGACAGGGTCTTCTCGTCTAACGATTTTATCCCCGCCTCTTCACGGGGAGGTGAAATTCAGGGCTATGAAAAAGAGACAGTTTAGTTCCGTCTTGCCATTCATACTAGTCTCTATTTAGGAGACAAATGATTATGCTACCTTCGCACGGTCAAGATACCGCGGCCGTTTAACCTCTAGTCACTGGGCAGGCAGGACTCCCCATACTTTGAATTCGGGGAGCGATGTTTTTGGTAAACAGGCGAAACCCTTATTTGCCGAGTTCCTTTTCTTCACTTCTTTTATTTTTCTTCTCCTGAGTTGGAAGACGATCTTAAAAACAGGATTTTTAGTTTCAATGTTTTTCTTCCATGGTTAAAAGCGTATAAAACGCAGGTGAAGCTTTCTTACTTATATTAACATTGTCTCTTCTGATTACAGAATGTCCCAATAAATTTTTGTAGTATTAGAGATGATCTCCAAAAATTTTTTAGCTAGCAAGAACAATTGAGCTTTAACGCTTTCTTGTTAAGTGGCTGCTTCTAGGCCTATTCCTTCGAGAATAGCTATTTTGGGGGCTTGTTGTCTTTAACTACCAATGTTGGATTTTTCCATTGTGGGCCTTAAGCTTATCCTTAAGGCCCTAACCTCTGCTCAAAAATTAAAAGGTTCTTTTTATACTATTAAAGGAGTTTTATTTTTCTTATAGGGGCTTAGCTCAAACTAATTTTTTGGGAAACCAGCTATCTCTGGGCGCGGTTAGCATTTCACATCTAATCTCCCCTTTTTTTCCACTATTGCAACAGTGGGGGTATCCTTCTAAAAAGGAGGGAAGATTAGCTCGTCCAGTTTCGGGATTAGAATGGTCTTTCTTATACTTCTCGTTAATCCATTATACACAAGGTAAAAGGCTTAGTCTTTCCTGTTTTAGGTTTATTCAATTATGGGTATTTCATCTTTCCCTTGCGGTACTTTTTCTTTTGGTTAAAATAAGACTTCAAATGAATTTACTAGAGAGTAGGAGTGTTTTCTATTTTATAGGAATTTATTTATTGTATTTTCTATGCACCTAGACTTATAACTTTTCTATGTAATTATATATAAGGGGAGGGTAAGGGGTATTGCAAGAGTGCCCAATACAGCGGAAACTGAGATTACTCATGTCTTTGGGGCTAGAGGTGAAATTATCGTCCTATTTCGTCAAGAGGCGAGGCTAATAATGTGTTGGGGAAACAGAATTAGGCTAGTTTTAAACGAAATTCGGAGATAAAAAAATAACCTTGAGAGACTTCCAATTATCATAACAGAAGATAGAATAATAAAATTGTTAGTGACTAAGAAATAAAGGGAGGTAAACTTAAGAATAAAGCCGGTTAGGGGGGGAAGGCCTCCTAGAGAGAGCATTACTAGGAGAACAAGAGCAACCCTAATTGGCGAAAGCTGAGAAATAGTTTTCAAGTGCCCCAATGTAGATACCTTTAAGTGGTCAAACAATAGAAATAGAGAAGTGTTAATTATCAAGTAAATAATTAACATTATGACTGCAGCGTTAAGTGAGTAGGCTGAAGTTATGACCAATCAGCCCATGTTTCCTATTGAAGAGAATGCCAAAATCTTACGCACTTGTGTTTGATTCAGTCCCCCTCAGCCTCCTATCAAGATAGAAATCAACCTGGCTGCTATAAGTAAGTAAGAAAACCCTAATTGACCAAAATAAAACATTAGCACAAGAGGGGCTATCTTTTGCCAAGTGGCTATTATCAGCCCTTGAAAAAAGGGCAACCCCTGTAAGACATCTGGAAACCAGAAGTGACAGGGGGCAAGACCTATCTTAAAGGCAAGGGCTACTCTTAGGCAAATAGAGGTTACTCTTTTGACAGGGTCTAGGATCGATCATGATCCCGTCAACCAAGCTTGTATAAGGGCGCCTTTTAGCAAAAGTGCAGCCCTTAAGGCTTGAACAAGAAAGTACTTTATTGTGGCCTCCACTTTTCGTGGGGAAAACCTTGAGCAAAGGATTGGAACCAATGCCAAGGTACTAAGCTCTAAGCCAACTCAAATAATAAACCATTTTTCGGAAGATACAACGATTATAGTTCCAGAGACTACAGTTATAAATAAAAAAGTAGATACGATTTGGCGCATAGAGCTTGAAGGGAATTTAACCCTTAATAATCTAATTATCAGCTAGACACCTAAACTTTAGGAGCAAGCTCATTAAAATAATGGGAGGGATATTCCCAGTAAGGCTACTAAAGCCAAAACCGCACACAAAGCCCCTATTGAAAGGGGAAGGTACCTCTTCCACGTTAAGAACATTAACTGATCATACCGGAATCGTGGGTAGGCAGCTCGAACTCACAAAAACAAGAAAACAAGAAAGGTGGTCTTAATACCAACTATTATAACTCTAATTGGGAATAATTTTTTGAGTGGGGAGGGGCCGCCTAGAAATAGGACCACCGAAAATAATTTCATTAAGATAATTTTTGCATATTCGGCAATAAAAAAAAGAGCGAATGGCCCCCCGGCATACTCCACGTTATATCCCGAAACGATCTCAGATTCCCCCTCTGTTAGGTCAAATGGTGCTCGGTTTGTTTCTGCAAGAGTGGAAACAAATCAAATGTAAAACAGGGGCAAGCAAGAGAGAGAAAATCAAGAAAACTCCTGGGTGTTCATTATATATGTGAGATTAAATCTTCTAGAGAAAAGTATGATAGACAACAAAATTAGTGCCAGGCTAATCTCATATGAAATCGTCTGGGCCACTGCTCGTATAGCTCCGAGAAGAGAGTACTTGGATTTTGAAGCTCAACCAGACCCCAGAATGGCATAGACAGAAAGCCTAGACAAGCCTAGTATTAAAAGGAGGGAGAGTTGCAAGTCTAAGGTAGGGGTGTGCACAGGCATAAATTTTCATAAAAGTAAGGCCAAAGCCATGAATAGTAGAGGGGAGAAAAAGAATAGATAAGGAGAGGCTGTTGAAGGCTTTAAAGTTTCCTTTATAAAGAGCTTCAACCCGTCTGCAAAGGGTTGTAATAGTCCATACGGCCCCACTACTTTCGGACCCTTACGGAATTGCATATAGCCTAGTACCTTTCGTTCTACTAGTGTGAGAAAGGCCACAGATAAAAGAATTGGGATTAAGAATGAGATGAGTTCCAATATTCTAAATACATACACCATAGAGCTAAAGAAAGGAGTTGAACCCTTGATAGGAAAGTCTTAGGCCTTCTGCATTAACCGCTTTGCTACTTTAGCTGCTTTATCTTAGATTCTCACCAAGACTGTCTGATTGGAAGTCAAAAATACTGCTGTATTCATAAAGCCAGTTAGTAAGAAAAGGAGTCTAACCCTTGTGTATGGATTTACAATCCACCGCTTATTCTCTCAGCCACCTCACTCTAAAAAAGAGGCCTAGTTAAACTTATAACTTTGGGTTGTCAGGCCAAAATTGCTGGTTAAACTCCAGCGGCTTCTGAAAGTAGAGGGAGGTTTTTATCCTTCCATTCCTGGGGTATGAGCCCAAAAGCTTAATATTTAGCTTACCCTACTACATATATAACAAGAAAAATTTCAAAACATAGCTAGTTAGAAAGTTTCTCCTTTACACGGAGACCACACTCGTGCAATTCGAGTTGTTTTGAAGCTTTGGCAACGTCCTAGTTGCATCTAGGGATTTGCAATCCGAAATGTTAGTTACACTACAAAACCCAAGGACTAAGAAATTTTCATTCCTATTTAAAGCTTTGAAGGCTCTCAGTTTATTTAACTTAAGTCCTTTAGTGGTTTTAGTTTAATCGAAAAACGTTTGCTTTGCAAGCAAAAGTTCTAAGTTAAAGTCTTAGAGGCTACAGCTGAAAGAAGGAGTTGAACCCTCGTTAAAAGATCCTAAGTCTTTTGCATTAACCACTTTGCTACTTCAGCCTGGGAAGATAGGTATTTATCCTATTATTTCTTGGTTAACGGCCAAGTGCCTTTACATTTAGCTACAGCCCAAGCCAGTATGGAGTAGTTTAATTGGAAAAACGAAGAACTTTGACTTCTTTATTGTGGGTTCAATCCCCATCTCCCTAAATTCAAGAGAATAAGGCTCACACTTACATTTGCAACTCCCAAAGCTGCGGTTTTTATTAAACTATCTCCTGATAGATTGTTTATTATATATAATTTAGAGTCCCCCCCCCCCCCCCCATATGCAAAAGAGGTAATACCCAGGAAACCCGAACGACGAAGGAGAGAGGGGTAGGAGTCGTGATGGGAAACTCTAAAGCCTTGAGAGGGAGTTTAACCCTCTCTCCTGGTTTACAAGACCAAACGCTCTAATTGTTGAGCTTTCAAGGCATTTAGCTCCTATTGAGATTTTAACTCAAACTTAGAGCGTGAAAAGCTCTTGTTGTATTTCAACTATAGGGGCATTTTCCAGGCACACCTTCCGGTGTGCCTATTGTGTTACGACTTTTCTCCCCTTGCGTAATCTTAACTAGGCGAGAGTGACGGGCGATGTGTACGCATTCCAGAGCTCTTTTCAGCCCCATTCTCTTAATGGGGCTTACTGCTGAATCCAATTTCCGAGGGGTATTTCATCCCTTCTTTCACTGGTTTGTTCAAACATTGTAGCTCACCTATTCCCAACTTATAGGCTGCACCTTGATCTGACGTCTAGGGTTCTCCCTTTAAGTCAACTTTCTCAAGAAGTAGACTTGCGACGATGGTATACAAGCTGTTATTACAAAAGTTGGTGAGGTATTTCGTGGGTTATCGATTCAATGGCAAGCTCCTCCAGGGAGGTTTGGAAAACCGCCAAGTCCTTTGAGTTTTAAACTTTAGGTTCGTAGTTCTCTGGTGCTTAAGGTTGTTCACTTCTAAGTATAACAGGGTATCTAATCCTGGTTTAGGCCTTAGTTTTCGTGGCTTCAAATGTTTAATTTGGGAGTAAGGGTTTCTTGTGGGATTAGCTTTTTACCGCTAGCCCAAAGCTACAGCCAATTAATTTATCTTCTAACCACCCTTTTCACCGTTCTATTTAACTGTAGGAATTACGTATAACCGCGGTGGCTGGCACGTATTTTACCTCCTTTATACTTTTTTTGCTAGATCCGGATTTTTCTGATTGTCTAATATTTAGCACTGCAGTTGTGGCGTATCGCTTAGTGTCGTGGGCGCATTTATTTAGTGCCTGATACTGGTTCTCTTTCTCCCTTTTTTCTTTCTAGGTCTTAGGGAATAAGATTTTACTTCACTGGTCTGTCAATGGGCTTGCATGTGGCACCTCTAAAGTAGTTAAGATTGGGACTAGGACCAAATCGGCTGCTAAGGGAGGGACTTTAACCCCCTTTGAAGCATTTTCAGTGCTGTGCTTTAATCCGTTAAGCTACCTTTGC